GATATATTTATATAAATATATCTACCATATATCATATATACCATGAGTTTTAGCCCTTATAAAATAAAAATAATAAAAGATAAATATTTTTAACCTATTTAACGCTTATGTCACGCCAAAATACTAAAGAAGAAAAAACTTCAAAATACGATCCCTGTTATCATAATAAATTAATTAATATGTTGATGTATCGTATTATGAAAAACGGAAAAAAATCATTAGCTTATAGAATTATATATAGAGCCTTGAATAATATTAAAAAAGATAAAGAAATAAATCCATTATATATTTTTCGTCAAGCAATATATGAAGTAACTCCCGATATATCAATAAAAGAAAGATATGTAAGCGGATCGACTCATAAAGTTCCTATTGAAATAGGATCTATGCGAGGAAAATTGCTTGCCATTTGTTGGATATTGGAGGCATCTCGAAAACGTACGGGTAAAAATATGGCTTTACGATTAAGTTATGAATTAATAGATGCTGCCGAAGGTCATGGGGATGCAATACAAAAGAAGGAAAAAAATCATAAAATGGCAGAAGTAAATAGATTTCTTTTACATTTTTGTTAATCCATGAATTGGCACATCTCGATCAAGTAAAAAATAGATATTCAATCTTTTAGATATAGAATATCTGAATAAATCCTTATTGTTTATCTTAATTTTTATATTTGCGAAGATATACCGATATAATACATATAATCTCCTAACTTTGAATATTAATACTAGGAATTGTGTATCAACTCTATTAGTATTTTTACATATTACTATATTAATTTATATTAATTTTAAATAAGTTATAAAATATTTTGAATCATGATATGCATAAATAATAAATATATTTCTTATGAGGATATATAATCAAGTAATTCCGTAGTATTTATCGATCTCATCTGATCCCATATAAGCGGAATGGGTGAATTATTTTAAAATTTAATCCTCTGTTTTAATATAAACTTACACTTTTTAATATATGCATATATCAGATATATTTATCCTATATATTTATCCTATTTCTGGAAATATAAACAATACTAAAAAATAAACGAATTGACTAATAATAGCATTCTTTATCTAAATCATAATTCATAAAGGACCACTCATATATATAAAGATTTTTTTATATATATGAGTGGTCCTTTATGAATTATGATAGGTTTCAGAAAGAATATTGTGAGTAAGCTTTACCTACGCATTGATATTTATAAAATAATCAAATAAAATTAAATAATAATTTATATAATATAATCAAAATAATAAAAAAATAATTAAATATATGTCCCGAATTAAATTTTATATTCTTTCGTTTATTTAAGGGGCAAGTTCCTTTTAATCAAATCATTCGTATAGGATAATAATATTATAATAACCTTCAATTTTAATTGAATTATTTACTTTTAAATATTTGTGATGCACAATTATCTCATGTTCAGCATCCATGGCTGAATGGTTAAAGCGCCCAACTCATAATTGGAAAAGTTGTGGGTTCAATTCCTGCTAGATGCACGATGCTGTTCATACTTAAATCAATCTTTTTAATTATATCCGTCGTATTCATGGAGTTATTCGTACATCACGATAACGAAAATAACAATAACAGAAATCTAAGGTTTTAATTTTATTTTTGGTTAATAATCAATAAAATAAATATACTGATAATTAAGGTTATTATATCCCACCTATAAATATAATAGTATACATATAAATTAAATAAAAATAATTAATACTTAATAAAACGGAAATACTCTTATACAACAATTCTACTCAGAGCATGCGTGATGAAATAAATAAAGGTCGAGTTAAATCCAATAGACGAAATCATTTGATATACAGTCAGCATAGTTGTAAAGGTCGTAATGCCCGGGGTATAATTACAGCGGGGCATAGAGGGGGAGGCCATAAGCGTTTATACCGTCAAATAGACTTTAGACGTAATTATCAATATATATACGGTCGAATATTTAACATAGAATACGATCCTAATAGAAATTCATATATCTGTCTCATACACTACTTGGATGGAGAGAAGAGATACATTTTACATCCGAGAGGGGCTATGATTGGAGATACTGTTGTTTCTGGTACAGAAGTTACTATATTTTTAGGAAATGCTTTACCTTTGAGTGCGGTTTGAACTATTTCATTAACGATATTGGAAGTAACCAATTAGGTTTATTGCGAAACCTATAAATCTATCACCGATAAAACGATATAGCCTCTAAGGATATACTTAATTATAAAATTGTTGAGTAATGACAGCAAGTGATTGAGTTCTATAGTTACTCCTATATAATTATGGACTCTATGATATGGCAATATGGAGAAGATAAAATTGTCTTAATCGCGAATAGAACCGGAAGTGCCTCCCTTTTTAATTTTTAATAGGGTAGGACGGGTTATTCACATTTAATTTGAGGGTCAGAGGCAAATTTAAAGCTCAGTAACGGTATCCCCCGGATAATAGGATAAGGTATCCTCCTACGTTACCTTGTTAAAGCGATATAAGTATCGACGACGTAATTTAATAGAGTCATTCGGTCTGAATGCTGCATGAAGAACATAAGCCAGATGACGGAACAAGGAGATCGAGGATGTCAAATATTATCAAATTACATGAGTTATTCAACAGATTTGTGCTCCTAATTAGGTATTTAATATATTTATTTGGATGATACGTATAAGATATATCTTTCGAAATATATTTATAATAATATGCATCTCGAAAGCCGTATGCTTTGTAAGGAGCTTGTACGGTTTGGGAAGGGTCTTTATTGATAAAAATAAATAAATCTACTTCAACCGATATGCCTTTAGGCACATCCATACATAACATAGAAATAACCCTTGGTAAGGGCGGACAATTAGCTCGATCGGCGGGCGCTTTAGCAAAACTGATTGCAAAAAATAGTGGATTAGTCACGTTAAGATTGCCTTCCGGCGAGGTACGCTTAATATCTAATAATTGCTTAGCAACAGTTGGTCAAGTGGGTAATGTTAGGGTGAATCAAAAGATGTTAGGTCGAGCCGGATCTAAGTGTTGGTTAGGCAAGCGCCCTGTTGTCAGAGGGGTGGTTATGAACCCCGTTGACCATCCCCACGGAGGTGGTGAAGGTAAATCACCTATCGGTAGAAAAAAACCCGCAACCCCTTGGGGTTTTACCGCGCTTGGAAGAATAAGTCGTAAAAGAAACAAATATAGCGATTGTCTGATTATTAGACGACGTAAATAGTCTATAAAATAGTATATAAGATACTTAGGGAGAACGACGGTAATTTAACTCGTGCATTTTCTATTCACGATCCACTTGACTGAATCCGATGAGATACACTAAATAAACTATACATTAAATAAACTCCTTTTTATTTTTATAAAGTTAAATAAATAATAATAATTTTATCATAGTAATCTTGATATATTTGATATATCAAGTTGATTGCAAAACAGTAAATAAGGGAGAAATCAACCATGCCGCGTTCGATAAAAAAGAATCCTTTTGTAGCTAACCATTTGTTTTTAAGGATTAATCAACTTGACAGGGGAGGGTATAAAGAGATAATCATTACTTGGTCTAGAGCATCCATTATTATACCCGCAATGATTGGACATACGATCGCTATTTATAATGGAAAGGAGCATTTACCTATTTTTATCCAATATCGCATGGTCGGTCACAAATTGGGAGAATTTGCCCCTACCCTCACATTAGTAAGACACGCTATAAATGATAAAAAGATTAGTCATTAGACTAACTAAGAGATTCAATAAGCATTAATGCTAAGATTAAATATTAAATAGTATTTGTATCTGTAATATGAATATGGTTATAGTATAAAATATAAAATAAAGATGATAATAATACGAAAATAAAATATGGGACAAAAAATAAATCCATTAGGTTTCAGGCTAGGAACAACTCAGAGTCATCATTCTTTTTGGTTCGAAAAACCTAAAAATTTTTCCACGGGTATACGTGAAGATGAAATAATACGAAATTTTATTAACGACTATGTCAAAAAAACTCATACGATATTATCAGGTTTCGAAGGAATTTACCATATAGGGCATATCGTTATTAAAAAGAGAATAGATTTTATTCAGGTTATAATTTCTATTGGATTTACAAATATATTCGCAGAAGGACAAATTCGAGAAATCGAAGAATTAAAGATTAATATTAAAAAAAAAATTAAGTTAGTAAATCGTAAACTATATATTATCATAAAAAGAATTGAAAATCCTTATTCACAACCTAATATTATTGCAGAATATATAGCTTTACAATTTAAAAATAGAGTATCTTTTCGGAAGTCGATAAAAAAAGCTATCGAATTAACTGAACGGGCGGGTACAAAAGGAATTCAGGTGAAAGTTTCGGGTCGTATCGACGGAAAAGAAATCGCGCGTATTGAATGGATCAGAGAAGGAAGAGTACCTTTACAAACAATTAGCGCTAAAATAGATCACTGTTCACATTCGATAAGAACGATATGTGGATTATTGGGTATAAAGATTTGGATATATTAATTTTATTAGATATTATAAAATTATAAATAATTCGAGACAGTTAATGAGAGTAATAATAAACGTAACAAAATATATTTTTTTAATATTATATGAATATGATAATTTTAAAGGGTTTCATAAAAATATGATTTAATTATTTAATTTTTTAAAATATAATTGCTATGCTCAGCGTGTGATTCGTTAATATCTTAATTTATAATTTATATATAATAATATAATTAAAATTATATTAAAAAAACTTATTGTCTCTTCGTATTTTTATATAACCTCAAAAAATATCTTTAAATTTTTATTTTTGAGTTATAGCAATTTAAATTTTTAATTGATAAAAAAAAAAATTAATTAAATAGGGGTTCGTATAATAAGAAGGATTAAAGAGAGATAAAATAAGTATTAAATTTATGATAGATAAATTTCACATTTATGTATGGTTTATTTTTTAATTTATCATTAATTAAAAAGATGCATTGTTATAAAGCATAAAATATTATATTATTATATATATATATAATATATACATAAATTACATAAATATAAAATACTTAAAATAATAAATAATTAATACTGATTAATTATTTATTATAGAGAGCTTTAAATTAATAAAAACTGATAATATTAAATTAAAATTATTCTTATTAAAGTCTCCATTGCGGAATTAAGACCTAATCATTATCGAATAGGCTATAGGAACGATGAAAATATGGTTGAACTTTTAAAAATATTTTTTTTATTAATTCAAAATTTCAACTTGTGAAGGATGGCGTAATAAACCGATCAATATTAACACATAATAGAAGTTAAGGCGTGTATTATTTAATGAAGCTATAAAATAAAAGAGTATATATCCGCCCGCTCGATGTAAAATAATGTATTTTATTGATTATTTTTTTGATTAAAATTTTATAATCTCATATGTTGAGAATCGGATTTGAACCGATGACACAAGGATTTTCAGTCCTATGCTCTACCGACTGAGCTATCTCAACTTAATTTATTATTATTTTCATTTGCAAGGAGCCGTATGAAAAGAAACTTTCACGTACGGTTCTGTATTAGAGATGCCAATTAAATCATCTTAAATCATCGACTATTACCCTAAGAGAACAAAATATTGTAAGGA